TCCAAAGACTCCATGGATAGGAACTAAAAACGAGATATCGAAGTAGTTCTGATGATTCAGTATATCATCACTTCAATTCGGAGTTCTTAGTTACTTTGACCGGGTGGATCTTAGTGATGGAATAATAAGTAATAATTCATTGGTTGATTGTATCATTAACCATTTCTTTATTTTGGTGCGAGGAACTTACCATGAATCCACTGATTTCTGCCGCTTCCGTTATTGCTGCTGGATTGGCCGTAGGGCTTGCTTCTATTGGACCTGGAGTTGGTCAAGGTACTGCTGCGGGCCAAGCCGTAGAAGGTATCGCGAGACAACCAGAAGCAGAGGGTAAAATACGAGGTACTTTATTGCTTAGTCTGGCTTTTATGGAAGCTTTAACAATTTACGGACTGGTCGTGGCATTAGCGCTTTTATTTGCGAATCCTTTTGTTTAATCCTATTCTATAAACGTGGAAATACGTACTTCTTTTCTTATTTTATTGCCGTCGACTTACCGCTTGCTTCTTCGAATTATATCAAAACTTCACTCCACTTCTTCGTTGAGACAATACTCCGGGGAAGGTCTGATTTGAGGATGAGGAATTAGTAGATCCACTCGCTTTCTCACTTCCCGTCCTTAATTTAATGGAAACCCCTTTTGACTTTTAGGAAGCGTTGCAGGTATTTCGCAATTGACATGAAACCGGGGACCTAATAAGTATCTTATTGGGAACTTCAATTGAAATAAAATAATAATAAAGAATCCATTTTTGAAATTTGAAAATGATTTCAAATGAAATGAATATATTCATATTTAAAATAAGTCAATTAATAAAAAAAAAAAAGAAATCAATAATAAAAAAACGGGACGAAGTGATACAAAAAGAACTCTGTTCGATTTTGTTAGTCCTATCTATAAGAGGAGAGCATATGAAAAATGTAACCGATTCTTTCGTTTCCTTGGGTTACTGGCCATCCGCCGGGAGTTTCGGGTTGAATACCGATATTTTAGCAACAAATCTAATAAATCTAAGTGTAGTGCTTGGCGTATTGATCTTTTTTGGAAAGGGAGTGTGTGCGAGTTGTGTATTTCAAGAATAGGCTGGATCCAACCGGCTGCACTTTCTTTTTTTTTTTTTATTTATAAATAGGGAAGAAAGGTGCACGATCTCGACGAATTACTTCTGAATAAATTAAGAAATCATATGTAAGAACCATAGCATTTCGTGACTCATTGGTAAATCAACTTTGATTCTCTATCAACCAATAATGTGGGACCATTAACATGGTTAAAGCTAAACCGCCTGAAGTCCAGGCACAACATGGTACTCTTTCTACCACTACGTTAGTACGGAGATGGTTTCAAAATGAATAGTTGGCAATTTATCCGATATAGAACACTCATATCGATAAAATGATTTGAACCATTTACTGGAAAAATGGGTGTCTCGACCTTTTTTTATCCAATGCTGAATCGACGACCTATGTATAAAATAAGAAGAATTTTTTGGATTTGAAGAAAAAAAAACAACTTTGCTGACAATTACAGATTTTTTTTGTCTGGTCGGAAGAGTCCTCTGAATATTCTGGTCTTGTATCAGTTTCCATATCTTGGAATACGAACAGAGAAGAGAGGGTAGGCTCATTACATTAAAAGATATGGGAATGCTCATAACATAAGTAACTGAGCGTGAGAGCCAAATGAATCGAAAGATTCATGTTTGGTTCGGGAAGAGATCATGGAAGTGAAGTTGTGAAATGAATGGGAAAATAATCTACTTTCATTAAGTGATTTATTAGATAATCGAAAACAGAGGATTCTGAGTACTATTCGAAATTCAGAAGAACTACGCGGAGGAGCTATTGAGCAGCTCGAAAAAGCCCGGGCTCGCTTACGGAAAGCGGAAATGGAAGCAGATGAGTTTCGAGTGAATGGATACTCTGAGATAGAACGAGAAAAACAGAATTTGATTAATGCCACTTATGAGAATTTGGAACGATTAGAAAATTACAAAAATGAAACCATTCATTTTGAACAACAAAGAGCAATTAATCAGGTCCGACAGCGAGTTTTCCAACAAGCCTTACAAGGAGCTCTAGGAACTCTGAATAGTTGTTCGAACAGCGAGTTACATTTACGCACCATCAGTGCTAATATTGGCATGCTCGGGGCCATGAAAGAAATAACTGATTAGCCCTTTTACTGTAGGCATTATTTTTTTTTTTTCTACCTTTGTTTCCGAAAAAGAATTAAGAGACACTAATGGTAACCATTCGAGCCGACGAAATTAGTAATATTATCCGTGAACGTATTGAACAATATAATCGAGAAGTCACGATTGTGAATACCGGCACCGTACTTCAAGTAGGCGATGGCATTGCTCGTATTCATGGTCTTGATGAAGTAATGGCAGGGGAATTAGTAGAATTTGAAGAGGGTACAATAGGCATTGCTCTGAATTTGGAATCAAACAATGTTGGCGTTGTATTAATGGGTGACGGTTTGATGATACAAGAG